TACAAGTCTTTTTGCTTCACTAATGACTACTATTCCAGATACGTCATGGTACGGGATTATTTGGACTACAAAATCAAACCAGATTATAGAGCAAGATTTGATAAATAATAGTCAAGAAATTGGGATTCATCTATCAACAGATTTTTTTCTTCCATTTGAACTCATTTCAATAATTCTTTTAGTTGCGTTAATAGGCGCAATTGCTGTAGCTCGTCAATAATCACTTTTGAGAAGGGGGAATCAAAATCAAACTGTATTCTGGACTATCACATTCATTTCCTTTCTATTCTATTTGACTTCATGTAGAAAAAAATTCTTTACTTTATTAGTTCGATCTATTACCAATCGATTTCTTTATTTTATTACTTGCTATGTTCGAGTTAATCTAATTAGTGAAATTTTTGTTCATATTGAAATGAATCGAGATTGATAAGGAGTTTGTTAATGATGCTCGAGCATGTACTTATTTTGAGTGCCTATTTATTTTCTGTCGGTCTATATGGATTGATCACGAGTCGAAATATGGTTAGGGCTCTTATGTGTCTTGAACTTATATTCAATGCGGTTAATATAAATTTTGTAACATTTTCCGATTTTTTTGATAGGAAAGAAATTGATCTAGGATCAAAAAACCGAAAGAAAAAATAACAAAATGATTCTTATTGATGAAATTGAGCTTTTAAATACTCACGCTTTATTTTTTTTCACTATTCTATCCTCGTATGTTTAGATTCAAGAATAGAATAGCGAAAATTTTATCTTCTAGATAAGAAATAAGCAATTAATAAAAAAATTGAGACGTAAGAAGAATACAAGAAAAGATACGAAGAAATGCGCCCGCCGCCAATAGATTTGATCGCCTCTCCTACAAAAAAACTCATAAGACCAACTCCATTTGTAATTCCATCAACTACTTGTCTATCAAAAAAATGAGTGAATTCAGACACTCTTCTCATCGTCCCTGTTAAGTATGTTGCATAAAAAGCGTCTATATAACCACGATTATATGACCAAGCATATATCCCATTTTTTATCTTGTCAGAAAAAATTCTCGTAAGATTTGTTTTAATTAATGAATTAACTAAATCAAAATTTGTAAAAGGGGAATACGGGGGCTTATAAAAAAAAAATGCTATAATTATTCCAAGATAGGCTAGACTAACTGAAAACACTGCATCTTTCGCAAATTCCGACCAATCTGTTAAATAATTCGAATTTTGATGTAACAGATTTATCGAGGGGGTTAACCATTTGGATAAAATATCCAAATCGACGCCATTAAAAGAAATTCCTATGAATCCAACAAAGAAAGTAAAGAAGACTAATATAAGGATAGGAAATAATATAGTATTATCCGATTCATAAGGATACGCAAAAGTTTTCTTCTTGCCAAAACGAGAAATAGTAAGAAAAGGTTGGCTTCTAGTTCTTGCATTCTCATCAATTCGATCTATTTTCTGTGAAAAAAAATAAGCACTTTTTTTTTTCGTCATTATTAATAAAGTTAACAAATGAAAGTTTTTGTTATTGACTTTAAAACCTTCTTTACCCCATAGAGATATTGAATAGAGGGAAGTCTTTTTTTTTCCACTGAAATTTTGAAAATGAGCATTTAAATGTCCTTCAAAAGTAAGTAAATAGATCCGAAACATATAAAATGCGGTTAATCCCGCCGTAGACCAAGCTATTATTGCAAAAATTGCTGAATATAACCAACTATCATTAAGAATTTGATCTTTGGACCAAAAACAAGCAAGAGGTGGAATCCCACAAATAGAAAGTGTGCCTAATAAAAACGCACTTTTGGTAATTGGTACATGTTTTTTTAAACCTCCCATAAAAACCATATTTTGACTTTTAGTCGGAGAATAACCAACAATAGTTTGCATTGAATTAATAATAGAACCCGATCCCAAAAACAATAATGCTTTCGAATAAGCATGAGTAATCAAATGAAATAAAGCACTTCGAGAAGACCCCATACCTAGAGCTAACATCATATAACCCAATTGAGACATAGTGGAATAGGCTAAACCTCTCTTAATGTCTTTTTGAGCAAGAGCTAAAGTAGCTCCAAAAAATAATGTTATTATCCCTATTAAAGAAATTAAATTCATTATTTGGGGTATAATAATGAAAAGAGGTAAAAGTCGAGCTACAAGGAAAATTCCCGCGGCTACCATAGTAGCGGCATGGATAAGAGCCGAAATAGGAGTCGGCCCTTCCATTGCATCTGGTAACCATACATGAAGGGGGAATTGTGCAGATTTCGAAACAGCACCCGAAAAGAATAAACCAGCACACCACGTAACAAATAAAAAATTTAACTCATTATGAAAAATCGAGTTATTGAATATTTGAAATAAATCCCGAAATTCAAAACTCCCTGTTATCCAATAAAAACCCAAAATTCCCAATAATAAACCAAAATCCCCAATACGATTAGTTACAAACGCTTTTTGACAAGCATTTGCTGCAACAGGACGTGTGAACCAAAATCCTATTAATAGATAGGAACACATTCCTACTAATTCCCAAAAAATATAAATTTGTATCAAATTGGAACTAGTAACTAATCCCAACATGGCAGTACTGAAAAAACTCATATAAGCAAAAAATCTCAAATATCCACGATCATGAAACATATAATTATCACTATAAATAAGAACCAAAATTCCAACAGTAGTTATTAATATTGACATAATAGAAGCAAGCGGATCGATTAAGTAGCCAAATTCTAAAGAAAAATCATTATTGAGAATCCAAGCCCAGACATATTGATAGGTAGCACGGCTATTTAGTTGCTGAATCGATAAATTGATCGAAAAAATCATGACTATACTTAATACTAAAACACTTTGAAAAGCCCACATACGACGAAGACTTTTGGTTGCCGACGGAAAAAGAAGAAGTCCGACCCCGATTAATATAGGAACTGAAAGTGGAAGGAAAGGTATTATCCATGCATATTGAGATGTTTGTTCCATAAAAAAAGTTTTTTAGTCTGAATTAATTGCTTCGGATTAACTGGACCCCACCCCTTTCAAAAGGGATCAATAAAAAAAAGCAAAATATGCACTAACTTAAAAATTTTTAACGTAAATAAAAATTTAGCATTTGATACTCGTACTTAATTCTGTATCTGAGTTTTTCGAAATAGTTCAAATATTCAACTCAAGAAGTTAGACGTGGTCAAATAATATGACCAAGTTCTGTAAAAAAAAATACTTCTTTATTTTAAATATATTTGTATTTTGAAAATATACAAATTTAGGAAGAGATCAAAAATAAAAATAGAAATTTTTCTAACAATGGTTTTTTTTATAGCAAGCATCAGGAATTACACTCAAAAGTACTTGATTCTGATATAAATCGTGGAATTCACTAATGTCATCGGCTTAATAACTCGTCGTTTTTTTTAGTTAGTTTCATTTTAGTTAGTTTTTTTCAACTTATTAACTAATTCCTTATGAGATTGATTATGATTCTTTTTTTTTGTTTATAAAAAAATATTTTTGTTATTAGAAACCGTTAGAATATCTGAGTGTATATATAATGAAACTTGATTTTATTACATGGAAATGCTAGTGTCGAATGACAAAAAGCACTGGAGATAGATCTTTTAGATTCTTTTTTTTAATTAGATTTATATATCATAGCTGATTATAGAAAGATCTGAGAAAAAACGAAAAATAAAAGTACTACTAATCCATACAACTTATTTGTTCTTAGAAGCCTTCTAGAGTATAAAAAACCTTTTTGAACAAAAAATTTGTAGGAATCTTGTGAAGAAGTTTCATATATTTAGATTTATTTGTGATGATAAGGACTAAAAGAATAACTAGATAATGAATAGTAATTATAATGAATAGTAAGTAAGGATTCTTTTGAACAATAGATGTCTTTCACATCCAACTATAACAATGAGTAACCTCTTCATTTTGAAATGGCAGTTCCAAAAAAACGCACTTCTAGATCAAAAAAGCGTATTCGTCAAAATATTTGGAAAAGGAAGGGATATTCATCGGCGTTAAAAGCTTTGTCATTAGGAAAATCTCTTTCTACCGGCAAATCAAAAAGTTTTTTTATGCGACGAGCAAATAAGTCCTAAAATGTTGGAAGACTCGGAATCTATTTGACGTTAAAATTGGCTCATTTCAGTCTTACTATCAAATTCTCAATTACAACTCTCTATTAGTTTGAACTAATCTATATGAAATAGACTCCGTTTTGTGATGTTCATATGAAAAAATGGAACATTAAGAATTTGAAAATTTCGCAAATTCTAAGAAAAAATACAATAAGAAAAACCAAGGTTTTACCCTTTTTTAGGACTCTATTTTTCATTTTGTTGGTGGGGAGTCTTATTTTCCCCATCGACCTTTTTGTTATAATTCAAATGCTAATAATATGTTTTCTTTATCGATATATCTTAAAGAATATCGAGAGAAGATCAGAAATAAGATCTTTAGTTCAAATTAACGAGAGAAACTCTATTGATTCAATTTTGAAAACTTGTATAACTTTCTGACTTCGTCTTTCTCGGAATGACTATAGAGTTCTCAGATATTTTTTGATTTCAGCTCAACCAATAAAAGACGAAAACTTTCGGAATATTATATACAAACAATGTCTTACTTTAGAAAAATCCAAAAAAGGTTTCTTTTATGTTCCGCGAGAAAATTCATTTGGTTGTTTTAAATTTATGAAATAAGTTAAATGGGAACTAATTGTTATTCAAAAATTTTTTCAGTGAAGTGACACTGTCAATCTTGACAATTCAATATAAATAGCCTATTATGGGTTCGAACAAGCCGCTATGGTGAAATCGGTAGACACGCTGCTCTTAGGAAGCAGTGCTAGAGCATCTCGGTTCGAGTCCGAGTAGCGGCATGCCGTCTTCGAAACACCAGACAATAGATCTTATAATGAAAAATGAATTAAATTCCCGCTTTTCATTTATACTTAAATTAAGGGATTACTCTTTTTTTTTATGATATTTTCAACCTTAGAGCATATATTAAATCATATTTCCTTTTCAATTGTTTCAATTGTCATTTCAATTTGGTTTTTCAACCTATTGGTCACTGAACTCATAAAACCATATGAGTTATCAGAAAAGGGCATGATACCGACCTTTTTGTGTTTAACAGGATTATTAGTGACTCGTTGGATTTATTCCGGTCATTTTCCACTAAGTGATTTATACGAATCATTAATCTTTCTTTCGTGGAGTTTCTCCCTTATTCATATAGTCGCCTATTTCAAAAAAAATAATAATCTAAGTGCAATAACCGCCTCGAGTACTATTTTTACCCAAGGCTTTGCTACTTCAAGTCTTTTAAGTGAAATACAGAAACCTGCAATATTAGTCCCTGCGCTCCAATCTGAGTGGTTAATAATGCACGTAAGTATGATGATATTGAGCTATGCCGCTCTTCTGTGTGGATCATTATTATCCGCTGCACTTCTAGTCTTTACATTTCGAAAGAAAAGTAATCGGTTTTTAAAATCATTTTCATTTAACGAAATCCAATATAGCTATGACAGAAGTACTATTTTAAGAAATACTTCTTTTGTTTCTGGTAAGAATTATTACAAGAGCCAGTTAATTCAACAATTGGATTTTTGGAGTTATCGTGTGATTAGTCTAGGATTTATTTTTTTAACTACGGGTATTATTTCAGGAGCAGTCTGGGCGAATGAAGCGTGGGGATCATATTGGAGTTGGGACCCAAAAGAAATTTGGGCCTTTATTACTTGGATGATATTCGCTATTTATTTACATATTCGAACAAATAAGAATTTCCCGGGTGAAAATTCCGCACTGGTGGCGGTTCTAGGTTTTCTGATAATTTGGATATGCTATTTTGGAGTTAATCTATTAGGAATAGGGCTACATAGTTATGGTTCATTTACATTACCGTCTAGCTAAGGAAGCTTCTTACGAATACAAACTAACTCGAGCTGTCTATAAAAAACTTTGGAACGAACTGCGTGAATCCAGTACCAATAGTGTAGTGATTCGCGCGGTTCTCGCAAAGACCGCGCATATCGGGTTAAAATAAAAATGCTTTTTTCACTTTATTTGAAATAATCGAAAAAAGCATTCTTTTGTCTATTCTACAACAAGTTTTTAAAAATTATCTAATTTTTTCTTTAGGAAAAATCTCTATAAAAAACTAGATAAAAGAACTTCAACCTTCTCAACTGAAAGTGACAGAACAAAATCCGGGTAGATTCCAATCCCTATTATGGGTAGAAAGATAGCGATTGAAACAAACAACTCGCGCGGTCCAAAATCAAAAAGATAAGAAGTAGGGGCATTAAATAACTTGGATCCATAGAACATCTGGCGTGACATAGATAATGAATAAATGGGCGTTAATATCATTCCAATTGCTATTACAAAAGTCAGTAGAATTTTTGGCATGAAAAGATATTTTTGACTGGTAATTAGTCCCCACAATACGATTAATTCTGCAACAAAACCACTCATACCTGGTAATGCGAGGGAGCCCATAGAAAAGCTACTAAACAGCGTAAATATTTTTGGCATTGGGATAGCTACGCCGCCCATTTCGTCGAGATAAACAAGACGTATTCTATCATAACTTGTTCCTGCCAAGAAAAAAAAGGCCGCCCCAATAAATCCGTGAGAAATTATTTGTAAAATGGCTCCATTGAGTCCTGCGTCGGTTATAGAACCAATTCCTATAAGTATCAAACCCATATGCGATACAGAAGAATAGGCTATTCTTTTTTTAAAATTACGTTGGCCGGAAGAAGTTAAAGCTGCATAGATTATTTGTATTGTGCCTATTATCATCAACCAGGGAGAAAAAATAGAATGAGCATGAGGTAATAATTCCATATTAATCCGAATCAATCCATATGCCCCCATTTTTAATAAGATTCCAGCTAAAAGCATACAAGTACTGTAATGAGCTTCGCCGTGGGTATCAGGTAACCATGTATGGAAAGGTAGAATCGGCGATTTGACAGCAAACGAAATCAAAAATCCGATATAAAATATTATTTCCAAGGCCACAGGATACGGTCGATTAATTGATGTTTCAAAATCTAATGTTGGTTCATTAGAACCATATAAACCAAGACCCATAACTCCCATTAATAGAAAAACAGAACCTCCTGCCGTGTACAAAATAAATTTAGTTGCCGAGTACATCCGTTTCTTTCCTCCCCACATGGATAGAAGGAGATAAACCGGAATTAATTCTAACTCCCACATGATGAAAAAAAGTAAAAGATCCTGAGAAGAAAATGGCCCTATTTGAGCGCTATACATTGCTAATAGCAAAAAATGGAATAATCGAGAATCCCGAGTAAGAGGCCAGGCTGCTAATGTAGCTAAAGTAGTGATAAATCCCGTTAGTAAAATAGGTCCTATAGAAAGTCCATCTATTCCTAATTTCCAATGGAAATCAAAAAAATGAATCCATTTATAATCTTCCACTAGTTGGATTAATGGATCATCTG